TCAATAAATTCCCTACGGTAGTTCGTCTTGGCCCAGATCTAGAACTATCCTCAACGGTTTGTGTAGCCATAAATCCTATTTATTTAATCATTGGTTGAGATCTGTTGACTTTGTATACCATTTCGTTGTAGTTGTAAATAAACGATCTTATTATAGATCCATTGTATTGTGATCTTGAAATTGTCTAAAAATGGAAATAGCAACCCTAATCGCCATCTTTATATCTGGTTTACTTGTAAGCTTTACTGGGTACGCCTTATATACCGCTTTTGGGCAACCCTCTCAACAACTAAGAGATCCATTCGAAGAACACGGGGACTAGTTGAAGTAATGAGTCTCCCATATAGGGAGACTCATTACTTCAATTGAAATAATGAAAAATTATTTTACTTTTTTAGTTGGAACCTTAGGTGGTTCTCGAAAAAAGATAGCGAAAAAAATTATCCCTAAAGTAGAGACTAAAAGGAATGTATAAACCAATGCTTCCATAGATTCGATCGTGGTTTACAATTATAGCTTCCACACCTATTCATTTGGCATCATTTACCATATAGTATAAAATATAAAGATAAAGAAAAGGAAAAGAAAAGATAGTGATTCAAGTCAAGATTTCTTAAGTACTCTAACCCTATGTCAAATAAAAAAAAGAGGCGAAAGATACCAGAGCAATCTTATATCAGACTACTTGTCTCCTTGTAGTTGGATCTCCTATTTTTTGGAATGTTCCAAATTCCACTTGAGCATCCAAATCTGGATCAATACCAGCAAAAACATCTCTGAACAAGGTTCTAGCGCCATGCCAAATGTGTCCGAAAAAGAAGAGCAAAGCAAACGTAGCATGACCAAAAGTGAACCAACCCCTTGGACTGCTACGAAAAACGCCATCAGATTTCAAAGTAGCCCGATCTAATTCAAAAATTTCACCTAATTGGGCACGTCTAGCATATTTTTTAACAGTCACAGGATCACTATAACTGACTCCATTGAGTTCGCCACCATAGAACTCAACAGTTACACCTACTTGTTCAACACTATACTTTGATTCTGCTCTCCTAAAAGGAACATCGGCTCTCACAATTCCGTCTCCATCCACCAAAACCACCGGAAATGTTTCAAAAAAAGTAGGCATACGACGTACAAAAAGCTCGCGCCCTTCTTTATCTCTAAAGACAGGGTGCCCTAACCATCCAACAGCTATTCCATCCCCGTTATCCATTGACCCTGCTCTGAATAATCCCCCTTTTGCCGGATTATTACCAATGTAATCATAAAAAGCTAATTTTTCGGGAATTTTAGACCAAGCTTCCGATAAACTTAGATTTTCGTCTAGTCCGGCACTAACTCTTCGGTATATTTCTTGCTGAAAGTATCCTTGATCCCACTGATAACGAGTGGGACCAAATAATTCGATTGGAGTTGTTGCTGAACCATACCACATAGTTCCAGCAACAACGAAAGCTGCAAAAAAAACAGCGGCGATACTACTGGAAAGTACAGTTTCAATATTGCCCATACGCAATCCTTTGTATAGACGTTGAGGCGGACGGACACTAAGATGGAATAAGCCCGCTAATATGCCCAATGTACCCGCTGCAATATGATGAGAGGCAATTCCTCCGGGAACAAAAGGATCAAAGCCTTCCGCGCCCCATGCAGGACTTACAGGTTGTACTTTTCCGGTTAATCCATAAGGATCGGACACCCATATTCCAGGACCATACAAACCTGTTACATGAAATGCGCCAAAACCAAAGCAAGCCAACCCTGAGAGAAATAAATGAATTCCAAAAATCTTAGGCAAATCCAAAGAAGGTTTGCCCGTACGTTCATCGCAGAATATTTCTAGGTCCCAATACACCCAATGCCAGATAGCTGCCAAGAAGCACAAACCAGAAAACACAATATGTGCCCCTGCCACACCTTCATAACTCCAAATACCAGGATTCGTTATAGTTCCCCCTGAAATACTCCAACCACCCCACGAATTGGTTATTCCTAAACGAGTCATGAAGGGTATAACGAACATACCTTGTCTCCACATTGGATCGAGAGCGGGGTCAGAGGGATCAAAAACCGCTAATTCGTATAAAGCCATCGAACCGGCCCAACCAGCAACTAGGGCTGTATGCATTATATGGACCGAAAGTAATCGACCAGGATCATTCAATACGACAGTATGAACACGATACCAAGGCAAACCCATGGAAATACCCCTTTATCAAAAAAAAACTAGACACTATGTCACTTTATTTTATCGCATTGGAATTGGAAAAGACTATACTATGTACCTAACTTTTTAGTAGATTCTGTATGAGAAAAGGTTAATATTTATTCCGTTCCATTGAAAATAAGGGAAAAATTCTGTTCGTAAGAACAAAGAGAAGCGGATCTATTCTATACCCGATAAGTACCAATACGCAATGGGAGGATTACTCCTACTTTCGGGAAACAAATACATAGATACTTGTTTATCATTCCAACGATTGATACGTTAATTAAATTTTCTCTTTATTCATTCTGTCTTACTCTATAAACCTTTCAATCTATGTATAAAAATCTATGTATAAAATACAATAAAGAGAAAAAGAGATAAAGATGATAAAGCCATTGTTACGTTTCCATATTAACGCGAAGTATAGTACTCAATTTTGTCTTTAAATTAATGCCCGTTGGTGTTCCAAAAGTACCTTTTCGGAATCCCGGAGAGGAAGATGCAACTTGGGTTGAGTTATAGTGCGACTTGTCAGACATATTGAGTCATATGGAATTTACCCGTTTTCTCCCCCGATCGAGATATCCTCTGTTTCGCCCAAGAAATATTGTATTGAGGGAAGCATCAATCATTCGGAGCGTGAAGTGTAATTAGATCAATTTATTTATATTTGCATTTTGGGATCCATATTATCAATTAGGAGGATTTATGGTTCACTTGGAAAAATAAAAATAAAGTATTCAGGCTCCGTTCAGAAAATACCAAATTGGTAATATATGTATGATTATTACTTGTATTATAAAGGATTCTTATCCTTACTATATTACTATAAGTAAGATGAGTTACTATAAGTAAGATGAGTTACTATAAGAGTGATTTCAAACGTCCAACCAATAACCAACAGAATAGCATGATGAATACATCAAATAGTTGAGTTGGGAAAAGACATGAAACGAATTGAAAAAAAAAGAAGTGGTACTGAGATTATTTGCCCTATATGTGCAAATAAAATTCGGACAGATCTTTTCCCGGAGTAGAACATGAACCTAAAAGAAATGCAAGGGCCCATTCAGGAACAAGAAAATTGCATCGTGATTTGAATATCGATGAAATAATACATCAATGAAAGAGATTAGTTCAATTTCAATAAGTTCAATAAATTCTTTTTTTTTATAGGTAAGGAAGCGAGAACACATCTCATGTTTTTTGAAAATGGAAGAAAAACGTTTTTTTTTTAGAAAAACCTATTAAGTTAAAGAAAAAAGAAATAGAACAAGAATCGACACATTGATTCTTTTTTCTCCATTTCATTTTGATTTTGAACCGTATGCATCCAAAGGTGCGTGTACGGCTCCTAAAGGACTAAAGGATAGGATTTTGTCCTAATCAACCGACTTTATCGAGAAAGATTACTTTTTTTAGGACAAGAGGTCAAGGAGGAGATCTCGAATACTATTGTTGGTCTCATGGTATATCTCAGTATAGAAGATCAGACTAGGGATCTTTATTTATTTATAAACTCTCCCGGCGGATGGGTAATATCAGGAATAGCTATTTTTGATACTATGCAATTTGTGACGCCCGACGTGCATACAATATGCATGGGAATAGCCGCTTCAATGGCATCTTTCATCCTGGTCGGAGGAGAAATTACCAAACGTCTAGCATTCCCTCACGCTTGGCGCCAATGAGTTTTGATTTGAAAAAAAAAAGAAACACTATGCCTTCGCCATATTGAATATGAATAATAAGTAATAATAGCATGGCACTTCGAGTTCGATCTAAACAAACCATTATTTTATTTTATTGTTTTTTCATAACAAGAGATTTTGTATCGAGATAGTAGTATGAAACAAAGGGTATTTCCGATTTGTTGATTTTATGTGTCGGGAGTACATTTCAGCGTCACAAACTTTTTTTCTTCCACACCAGAAGTCTCTTTTTGATATTCATCTTATGAAAATGAAAGAGTACGAAAAAAAAAGATAAATTTTCCTTATTTGATCGTATCAGAAGGGAACTTTGGGATTGCTAAATCATAGATAAGATATCTATATAAAGCAACAGAACCATCATAGTATTTTTTACTCCTACGAAAGGAAGGGTGGTAAATGGATAATTCAACGATCTGAATCAGATAAATTATATTTCTTCGATAGAATAGAAGAGAAGAATAAAGTAAATTCCATTGCGGAGCCGTATGCAACATAGAAATGCCCGTACGGTTGTTCAATTCCATTTTCTTCTTTTTATTTTTTTTTATCCTTTAATTTAGCCCGATCATGCGAGATAGAAGAACCTGTTATATCAATAACATTAGGTTAGGATTATGATTCATCAACCTGCTAGTTCTTTTTATGACGGAAGATCAGGGGACTTTTTCAGGGAAACGAGACAGATAGTGAAACTTCGCGAAACCCTCACAAAGGTTTATGTACAAAGAACAGGTATGCCTCTTTGGGTTGTAGCCCAAGACATGGAAAGAGATATTTTTATGTCAGCAACAGAAGCCCAAGCTCACGGCATTGTTGATCTTGTAGGGGCGGATCCTGAGGATTTCGAGGATTTTTTATTGTAAATCTATTTCAAACCGTAATTGAATTTTTTGTGATTTTATATTGAATATAAAAAATTGATAATCATTAATTATCAGATTAATTCTCAGGTTAAGATCGATCTAAACCAACCCATTCCATTCTAATTTCTAATTATATATACAACGTATATATATATATACGACATGCCAACTATTAAACAACTTATTAGAAATGCAAGACAGCCAATAAGAAATGTTACGAAATCTCCCGCTCTTAGAGAATGTCCTCAGCGTCGAGGAACATGTACTAGGGTGTATGTGCGACTCGTTCAGATCATGAGTTCGAACAAATACAAATGAGAAAATTTTTCCAGTATTACTGAACGGCACCAATGAATAGAGTAAATGGAAAAGATTTTTCATATATCTATATTGTGTATTGTGTATGGAATTTATGGTTTCCATTGGTGTAAATCCAATCACCTAAATTTGAGATGAAAAGCAATTCCCCATAGGTAGTAAATAGTTATCCATTAAGCGGAGGAAATGGTATCATAAGAAGCAAAAAGATTATGCTCCCATTGTTAAAAGAACGGACTAAGAGGGTCAGCTACCTAGCCAACTTTCCTAATTAAATGCCGTTACTGTATAGATAACTCTTATTGTGAAAAGAGCTATTACTCTATAATTGATAATTGATGGGTAGAGCCAAAGAGTGTGAACTATACAAGTTCACAATACCATTTGATTAAATGAAAGAAGAAGCTCCGGTGTATAGAGAGGACCTCGCCGTTTAAGAAATAACCATAGAAACGAAGGAACCCACTTTTTTTTAGTATCATTAGAATTTATTATTTTCAGGTGAAATGCCTGAAAGGAATAAAAAATGGTGGTAAGGAAGGTTATAGTAGCAAAAGCCATTCGAATTCATATTTTATATATCGGAATAATCCGTTTTGTTATTCATCGACCAAGGGGGATAAAAGGATGGCTGAAAGAATAGAAATCAATTAGTTATTCATTAAGGTTTAATTTGATTCAATGACAAGAGTTAGACGGAGATATATAGCTCGTAGACGTCGAACAAAAATTCGTTTTTTTGCGTCAACCTTTAGAGGGGCTCATTCGAGACTTATTCGAACGATTACTCAACAAAAAATTAGAGCTTTGGCTTCCTCTCATCGAGATAGAGGCAGGCAAAAGAGGGATTTTCGTCGTTTGTGGATCACTCGGATAAATGCAATAACTCGCGAAAAGTTGGTATTGTATAGTTATAGTATATTAATACATAATCTGTACAAGAAGCAATTGCTTCTTAATCGTAAAATACCTGCACAAATAGCTATATCAAATAAGAATTGTCTTTACATGATTTCCAACAAGATCATCAAATCAAATTCAAATAAAGTAGATTATAAAGTCATGTACAGTAAAGGAATGATTGAAACGAAACAGAATTCCCCGGAGTGACTTCTCCGGGAAGATAGAATAAAAATCACTTAATAAAAAAAAATGGGAATTCTTTTTTCTTTTAACACTGGAACCCACTCTTCTAGATTCTAGGCCTTTTCGAACAAAAAACACATCTGAGCTTGAGTTACAATTGGAGTTTGGAGTCAATCGAGGAGTATGTCTATTTTTTTTTTCTAGGACGAGTAATTCGAGTTCGGGGGATCGACTCCGATTTTTTATTCTTAAATAGTCTCTCATTATTAAGAAAGGGTAACAAAGATAAAATACGGGCTTGCTTTATAGCAATAGTAATTAATCGTTGTTGTTTCAAAGTCAATCTATTCACCCGTCTAGATAATATTTTCCCTTGTTCACTAATAAATCGACTAATTAAACTCATGTTTCTATAATCGATTCGATCCCCCGATCTAATTGGGGGCAAACGCCTACGAAAAGATCGTTTGGATTTGCGAAAAGATTGCTTGGATTTACGAAAAGATTGTTTGGATTTATCCATGGTTTATTCCTTATCTCTAAAATTCTATTTCTTTATTTTATTTACTTCAGATCCTACCAAAATAGGCTTTGATTTGTATGCATAATGTATACACATTATTCATATTCTATATTAAAAATTAAAATTAAATATATGTTAAGCTCTTTTTCTTCTTTGACTTGAAAAGAACACATATGTGTTCCGTTCAATCTATTTCTTGATTTCCCCATGAATCGTATGCTTGTGACAATAGCGACAAAATTTTCTCAATTCTAATCGACCAGGCGTATTGTGTCGATTCTTTTGAGTAATATATCTAGAAATACCCGGCGATTCCTTATTGACATCATTTCGGGCACAACTGGTACATTCTAAAATAACTATAACTCTTACATCCTTACCCTTAGCCATAAACCCCCTTTTGAATTTTGTATCGGCTTAACTCTTACATTTTCGATCCGAGCTGAAGAAGAAGAAAACAAAAGTAAATTAAATAGAAGTTACTAACTAGAAATGGAATTTTCTAAAAATTTCGTTGCAATTATCATTAAATTATTATTTATTCAAATTTAAAAATTAATATTAATGTAATTAAGTAAAAATTTTCATTTTATATTTTATAGAGTAATAAAATAATAATTTTATGAAGTAATAATTAAGTAATACAATTTCTTTCTAACTATCAATTGTTCCTATCCTAAATCCACTAAATTATTATTCTTATTTAATTTAAGTATCTTCTTTCTATGCTATGATTTCGCGGAACCCTCCCTAGACTGGATCCACATTTAAATTTTAGGTCTCCCAAATTCGATCTTCGATCTATCACATTTTTGTTGAGGTTCCATACACTTTTTTTCTTTTCTCCCTATCCTAAAGCTAAGGAACTGAAATGAAAGAACTGAAAAAGGAGGGAGGAAATTCGAAATTTGAGTCATGTAGAATTGTATCTCTAATTTTATTCATTTCTTCACATAATCAATAACTAGAATCAAAAAAATGGGAATGACAAGGCATCCGGGAATAAACGATTAATCTCTATCAATAGGCCTGCTAAAGACCCAAACCATAGAGTACTTAGCACAGGTGCTACGGAGAGATATGTTTTTATATCTCGCATTGAAAATCCTCCTTTCCTATGGATTGTAATACATATGTGTATATGGTCAGATGTTGTAGTTCAAGATCATTTGTATTTATTTTACACAGAATTCCGAATTAAATGCTAAAATAGATATGTACAATTAATCAATAAATGATATTTTCATCTAATCCCCTGTTCCTGAACATTACTGATAAAACTTTTTTATACGTTAGGTTTCAGATGTATATAATTCTTATTTTTATGATATGTATAAGATTTTCTTATATGAAACCAAAAGGAAGAGAAGAAATGATAAGAAAATTGTATATAGATGGAGGAAAAAATGAAGATATGGAAAACAAGACAGGTATTTTGTAGAATGAGACTGCCCAACAATTTGAAAAAAAAAGGGATGTAGCGCAGCTTGGTAGCGCGTTTGTTTTGGGTACAAAATGTCACGGGTTCAAATCCTGTCATCCCTACCTATTACTTCTTCTATGGACAGTAACGAGGATTAATTGAGAACGATTCAAATTGTACATAATTTTCCGTTTTTTATACTATATGTATGCAAGATGCATTGGGGTAGATTTCTTTACAGTACAGTTGTATCCCCTGCCATAAGCATAAGAAAGCGCTCTTAGTTCAGTTCGGTAGAACGCGGGTCTCCAAAACCCGATGTCGTGGGTTCAAATCCTACAGAGCGTGAGTCAGTTTATTTGATGTCGAATCACAATAAAATATTTGAACAAAAAAAAACAAAAAAGTTTAATTGCAACTTGCATTGGACCTCCTGCGGGAAGGAGGTCAATAAAAAAGAAATAAATATTACTCAATCAAAGATCTAACTGATCACCGCGTCTGTATTGTAAATATGCGGTTACGAATAATCCTGCTAAAGTAATAGGAATTAGACCTAAGACGATTCCAAATAGAAAAACTTCAATCATTTCGGTTTGTTTAAGGGGATAAAAAAATAGGTAAGATACATTTAAAAATATTAATCTGAATTATCCATGAATCTCAATGACCAAGAATTGACAATTGATGTGTAAAAGAACCATAGAATACCAAGAATCTCAGAGAAATATTCGTTTTTATCAATTTTTTCATTCAATTTATTTCAAATAAGTCGTATCTTGTTTAAACCAATGAATAGAGCTGGGGTTATAGTTAAAGCAGCCAGTAGAAAACCGAAATAACTAGTTATAGTAAGCATGAAAGAGCTAAATTAGATATGTTCCTTTGCTACATATGCTGATAAAGCACTTACCTAAATTAAAATTTTTAGAAAATATGACGGTAATAAAAAATCAATTGACAGAATTAGTTTAGTTCCAATTGAAAATTAAATTTTGATCATTTCCCTTCTTTTTCAAGAGGATATAATCCGTTTTGGAACGAATGCCTGATACTAATTACCTTTTTATTTTTTTCATTGGACTCAGTCCAGTAATAGGTTGCTTAATTGCCCATAACATAATATTTCGAAGGAAAAGAAGAAAAAGGTGCCCCACAATCTATCGAAAAATAGAATTTTTACTTTCTTTTTCTATTTTAATTCTTTTTTCTTCAGGTCCAACCCGATTCAAAGACGAACAACTTTCATTATCCTTTTAGATTCTATATTCCGTCTTTCCATATCGGGGAGTTCTATACTTCTAATTCGGTCAAGAAAGACCTTTATTTTGGATCTAACAGTTGCATTATGAATATAGATTGTTATCGCCGGGTTTTCTTTCTTTCATTTCTTTCTTTCATTAAGTATTATATACTATTTTATATTACATTACATAATATATTCTATATTACATAGAATTATTACATTATATATATATTATTACATACAATTACATTATATATTATTACATTATATATGTATATTATTATTACGACTATATACGACTATACGACTACGACCAACCAATTACTTGAAATGAAAAGATTCAAACAAAAAATTTTATAATCAACAAAAAGAATTGTTAATGGATTTAAGATCCATTATATTATACGTATAAATTAAATTAATTTAATTGTGTAAAGTGTAAAGAGTAAATATAATTTAATAATATCTTTCGTGAATTATTAGAAACAAGAAACCATTGATTCACACTTTTTCAAGATGTTTGTTTATTTTCTATTATGAATCCAATAATGGAAATCTTATAAGGAATTTGAGTAACTTTCTATTCATCTATTGAATAATATGGAGTTATGCAT